CAGCATGGATATTTTGTACCCATTGAGCAAAGATGGGTTGTAATTGTATGGCGGTATCCGAAAACATATCTTGGGGACGGCCTAAAGCACTCATGGTATCATTATGAATGTACAAGCCAAAACTGTGAAAACCTAGAAATATACATACCCAGTTAAGGTGGGATATGATTGCATCGCGGTGTCTAAGGACGCGATCTAATAGATCGTTGTATCGAGTAGTTGGATCATAGTCTCTTACCATAAAAATGGCTGCATGTGCAGCAGCACCAACTATTAGAAATCCGCCAATCCACATGTGGTGTGTGAACAAGGAAAGTTGTGTACCATAGTCAGTAGCTAGGTATGGATAGGGGGGCATAGAGTACATATGATGAGCTACAACAATAGTTGTAGAGCCTAGCATAGCTAGGTTAAGAGATAATTGAGCATGCCATGACGTTGTTAGGATTTCATAGAGACCCTTATGGCCTTGTCCTGTAAATGGGCCTTTATGAGCCTCCAAAATATCTTTAAGTCCATGACCAATACCCCAGTTGGTCCTATACATATGACCAGCGATCAGGAAAAGAATAGCAATAGCTAAATGATGGTGCGCAATATCGCTCAACCATAGGCCACCGGTTATTGGATCTAGTCCTCCGCGAAAAGTAAGAAATTCTGCGTATTTGGACCAATTCAAGGTGAAAAAGGGGGTTGCTCCTTCGGCAAAACTAGGATAAAGTTGAGCCAAAAGGTCACGATTCAAGATAAATTCATGAGGAAGTGGTATCTCTTTAGGATCAACCCCAGCGTCAAGAAATTGGTTAATCGGTAAAGATACATGGATTTGGTGTCCCGCCCAAGAAAGAGACCCAAGTCCTAATAACCCCGCTAAGTGGTGATTCAACATGGATTCTACATCTTGGAACCAGGCCAGTTTGGGAGCGGCTTTGTGATAATGGAACCAACCAGCAAAAAGCATTAACGATGCAAAAATCAATGCACCGATTGCGGTACAATAGAGTTGTAACTCACTAGTTATTCCAGATGCTCGCCAAATCTGAAAAAAACCGGAGGTTATTTGGATTCCTCGGAAACCCCCACCTACATCGCCATTCAAAATTTCTTGCCCTACTATTGGCCAAACTACCTGAGCACTGGGTCCAATGTGAGTAGGATCGCTTAGCCATGCTTCATAATTGGAAAAACGGGCACCGTGGAAGTACATGCCACTCAACCAAAGAAAGATAATAGAGAGTTGACCGAAATGCGCACTAAAGATTTTTCGAGAGATCTCCTCCAAATCACCGGTATGACTATCGAAATCGTGAGCATCAGCATGTAGGTTCCAGATCCAAGTGGTAGTATCGGGGCCCTTAGCTATTGTTCTTGAGAAATGCCCGGGTCTAGCCCATTCCTCAAAAGATGTTTTTACAGGATCCCTATCCACAATAATTTTAACTTCTGGTTCCGGCGAACGAATAATCATTAAGTCCTCCTCTTTCCGGACAAGACATACAAAGAGACCCGCCAACTGTCTTTTTAGTGAATCTTTGAAGGATAGATATTATGATTAGTCCTTTTCTTTACTATCTACCGCCCTTCTATTTTTTTTTTTTATTTTAGTTATTCACTGGAGCAATTATATATTGAAGTCAATCCGAGGCAAGTGTTCGGATCTATTATGACATAAGGATTAGGTGCCTAACGGACATAGGTTACCCTGGAAAATTATTTCCCGACGTAAAAAAAATCTTTTTTTGTTACGTTTTAATTTAAGAAGCTAGTGTTTTTTTTTTAGGGTATAAGCCCTACATCTACTTTCCTTGAGTGAGCATAATATAAATATTTTTATTCGATTCCAAATTTCAAGAAACTTATTAGAATTAAAAAAAAATCGTCCTTTAGGTAGGAATATTTAGATTGTCCCCTTTTATTTACTTTATTACCTCTGTTCTAGAGCCTATCCCTATTGTTTATCCTTATGAAATATGATATAAAATCGAAATGATATAAAATCGAAGGTAGAAGAAAGGGATATAATGAAATTCTTGATTTGATCTTCCTACCAAAATTATTTGATTAATGGATCAACAACCAAACCGCCCATTTTATAAAAATGAAGAGTGGTCTTATTCAAATTCAAAGCGCTTCGTAATCTTCAACCAGTTCTGTGCTTCAATATAATTTCCCGGAGTAAGCGCTATAGCTTGTTTCCAATACTCAGCAGCTTGATCAAACCAAGCTTCCGCAATTTCCGAATCGCCCTGTAGAATGGCCTGTTCTCCTCGGTCGGAATAGGCAGTTCCTTCCCCTAGAACCGTACTTGAGAGTTTCCTACCTCATACGGCTCAGAAATTGCTATCTTAATTTCCCATCTTAACTGAATTCGATTTCTTAAAAATCGATCCAATTTCTTCTTGGGTTAAGCAGAAGAAGTTAATTACCTAAGTTTCAAACCCTAATTTTGATCAATAATCAGTCTGATCTTTTCTCCCACCTTCAGAAGAATGAAGCATACATAGACCTATATCCTTCGTTGGAATTTTCTGAAAGGTAACTATCTCGGTTTCGTGTCTTTCATATATGAAATTTCTATAGAATCCTTGAAAAAGACTTTTTCCCATAAGAAAGAAAAAAGAACTTACTATCTTTGGGATCTGATACTACACCGCTGCTTAATCCTTTAGTGGATCGGCTCTATTACATAAGCAGATTCCTAAATTTTGCCCCATCTCATGGTATAATTAAGCAGTTTTTTTTTTAGTTGTATCGACCCAGTCGCTCACTAATTGATCTTTACGGTGCTTTCTCTATCAATTTGAGAATTTATCCATAGAATAGTAGTATAGGCTCGACTTTCTTCTTATTTTGATTCTCGTAAAGTGTTCTTCCTTCCTACAGCTGATAGGGCAAAATCATTGTTTTGACGATCCCTATGTAGAAAGCCCTTTTCTAGTAAATACTAGAAAATTTCATCTTTTTTTCTTCTTTCTTTCTATAGTGGAGATAGTCGCACGTAATGACAGATCACGGCCATATTATTAAAAGCTTGCGGTAAGAAGGGGTTTCGTTCTAGCGCCCGGAAATAATATTCCAAAGCCTTTGTATGCTCTCCATTGCTTGTGTGTATAAGGCCGATGTTATATAGTATATAACTTCGATCATAGGGATCAATTTCTAGTCGCGTAGCTTCATAATAATTCTGCAAAGCTTCCGCATAATTTCCTTCGGATTGAGCCAACATCCGTTACGGTCGTTCATTCTATTCAAAAAATCTCCGTTCCAAAACCGTACATGAGGTTTTCATCTCATACGGCTCCTCCCTTCTGTACATAGTACTAAGCAAAAAATCTATAGAATGCAAATAGAATTAGTCCCATCTCATTATGGACCGAAAGGGGCTGGTATTTTTCCAAGAAATCTCTAGCCAACCTTCCCCCAAGAGGTTTTTCTTAACACCAATGAATTCTATTAATGCTAGAGGAAAACGATAGCTCCAGGAATTTCTTTGTTCTCAACGCCTCCTATTTAGAGGAATTAGCCACTTCAACGACCTTTGATGGTTATAAGGGTATCCAACGTACAAACCCGATGGTTGTTTGCTATCCCAACCATTCTTCCCAATCCTGATACCGATCAGGAAAAGGTTAATTTCTAACAAAGTTTTTCTCTTGTTGATTCCTATTTCGAGGTGTAGTGCTTTTCTCCCCTATGCTGCCTATTGGTCCTAGTAGAGTAGGATTAGCCTGTAATACAGAACCTATCCTGTAGGTGTAACCTTTCGCTCAATACTCAAATCTACAATTGAAGCATCTAAGGCCACATCAATCGAGGATACACGACAGAAGGAATTGTTAGTTCACCTCACCTTCCCCAAGCGCGGGCTTCCTTTACTAATTTTGTTCTCTCTATGCGAACCCCTTCTTTTTCTCGTAAGACTGAGATGTAGGTAGGGCTAAAAAAACAAAAAAAAAAGAGTCAAATCGCACCATCTCTATAATAAGTAAATGCCCTTTTTTCCCCTGAGGTTGTCGGAATTATTTGCAATAAAATATTGGCTACAATCGAGGAGGTCTTATCAATGAAATTTCCATTTATACGGGATCTAGGCATAATTCCCAATCCATTCTATATAGAATTCTTTTCATTCTATCACAAAATAACATAAAAACTTATTAATCGCTCCATAAGCTCTAAATGGATAAGAGAGGTATGGATTTTCCACTCAGCTCAAATTGTCTCCTTTTCCTTCTGTCAAGAAGAGATATGAAATATTTGACTAAGATTGGATTTCATTCCACTTTCCTATTTCTCAACAACAACTTCTGTCATCAGCTATTTCGCGTTTTCAAAGTCATTAATTATCCCATACCCTTTTTTATTTAGATTGTATGGCGTAACATACCTTATGCAAATAGAATTCTAGGGTTCCTTGGTTCCTTTATTTTCTTATGGAATTCTTCTATTCTCTTTTTATTTGGGTTTTCCCCAAAGAAAAACTTTTGAGGGAGCGGAATTCCTAGTAAAAAATAAATAAATAAAGGATCCTTACACTTAGATAAAAAAAGAATTTTTCCAATGGAGCCATGGAATCCCCGAACGGTTGTGGCTGTACCTGTACTGCAGGAATACAAAAACTCGCTATTCACTCAGTTTATTTTCCATAATAAGTTATGTAGGAGAGATGGCCGAGCGGTTCAAGGCGTAGCATTGGAACTGCTATGTAGACTTTTGTTTACCGAGGGTTCGAATCCCTCTCTTTCCGTTTCTCTTAATTTATCAACGTTACCGATCAAAATGTATCAAATCAAATAACAATTTTTTTGAGCAATAATACCTTTATTTAATAGAATTCTCTAAAGCAAATTACTTTGCTATGTAAAATATAACAAAAAAGAAAAAAGATCCTAAGGTTAATCTATTTCTGCTAGGTGAATGAATGGAAAAATACGAATTAAGAGCCTTAGGTCGATTTAGTTCGGGGAAAGGGGAAGGGAAAAAAATTCTATGAACCTTTCCTTTTGCGTTAAGCTCAAGTCTGACGAGAGTAATATTCTACAACTAGCAACTCATTTATTTTCAGACCGACCCACTTTCTATCTAGGATTTTTTGCACTAGTCCTTTATATTGCAATGTATCAACCGTCAAATGCTTTGGCAATTTGCCCGGATCGAATGAAGCAATAGAATTTTGAACCAGACGTTTTGATCTTTGGTTATCCTTCGTAGTAATAATATCTCGGGGTTTGCAACGAAAACTTGGTATATCAACTATACGACCATTAACTAAAATATGTCTATGATTAACTAATTGCCGGGCCCCAGGAATGGTTGAAGCCATACCCAATCGAAAAACAATATTATCCAAACGCATTTCAAGTAATTGTAGTAAAACTTGACCTGTTGACTTTTTTGCTTTTCCGGCGATATGTACATATCTAAGTAATTGTCGTTCTGTCAGACCATAATGAAAACGTAATTTCTGTTTTTCTTGAAGACGAATACGATATTGCTCTTTTTTCCCAGAATGGAATTTCTTTTTCAGATTACTTCCGGATTTAGGCGTTTTTCTAGTGAGTCCTGGTAAAGCTCCTAGACGGCGTATTTTTTTTAAACGAGGTCCTCTATAACGGGACATGACGACTCCTTTTTTTATTGAAATTCCATTTTACACAATAAATTTCATTGTATTTACATTACAGAATACATCGAAATTAAAACTGAATTAAATTAAAGGATAAACAGAGTAAAATCTACTAAAGAACCACAAAAAATGGAATTTCATCAACATCTGGATTTTTTGTATATATATTATTTATTTTAATGTTTTGTATCTAGCAAAATTGGAAGGTAGAACAACGTAATGGACTCTGGATTCCCCATTTAATTCGGAGAAAAAAAAGGGATTCTTGTTCATGGAACATCAATAGAGAAAAAAGCCGACTATCGGATTTGAACCGATGACCCTCGCATTACAAATGCGATGCTCTAACCTCTGAGCTAAGTGGGCTTACATAACAGAAATAGTGTAACAAATAGAAATATATATAGAAAATCTGTAAAATGGCAGATCTTAATTATTAATCTTAGTTATTAACTAGTTCGAAATTGGAAATCCTATTTAGAAAAAAAATACTAGAATTTCATAAAGATAAAGTTAGCTTGATATGCTTAACTAAATGATATTCTTAAATAGGATTATAGAATATGATATTCTTAAATAGGATTATAGAATTTACTAGGATTATAGAATTTATTGAACTTTCTTTTTATTTCTCTAACTCCCAAATCCATTTTTCTAATAGAATCTATTCCAATTTCTATATGAAATTTGATTCCAGATATTTTCAATTTGATATGGCTCGGACGAAAAATCTAATAGATAGAAAAGAATAATCTATATGAATAATAAAGAGAAAATGCGAATCTCTTGGCATTTTCATTCGAGCATTATATACATTTTTACATTTTTTGAAATATTTTTTTATTTGTTAATAATTTAAGGATTAATATTTCACTAAGGAAAAGATAGAATCATAACAAATGAAATTTAGAATTCTGATTAGAAAAAAAAAGAATGAATATCAAGCGTTATAGTATGATTTTGAATATTTTTAAAAAGGAAAGAGAAGGGGCGGGGGAGAGAAAAACTTTTGGATATATTGATTCCGATTGAATTGCAAATATATCAACGGTAGAATCAATTCAATTCTGAATTGCAATAAGCGGGGTCTCTTGAATAGAGACGAGCTGTTAGACTACGTCGAATAATAAATTCAATGATTCAAAAAAAACTAAGAGATGTAGAAAATTACACAAGGAATCCTGGTTTCAAAGAAAAAAAGGAGACAATGGGGATATGGCGAAATCGGTAGACGCTACGGACTTGATTGTATTGAGCCTTGGTATGGAAACCTGCTAAGTGGTAACTTCCAAATTCAGAGAAACCCTGGAATGAAAAATGGGCAATCCTGAGCCAAATCCCTTTTTTGAAAAACAAGTGGTTCTCAAACCAGAACCGGATAGGTGCAGAGACTCAATGGAAGCTGTTCTAACGAATCGAGGTGTAATTACGTTGTGTTGGTAGTGAAACTCCCTCTAAATTACTAAAACTAAATTAGAGAAAGAAGGGCTTTATCCATCTAATACACACGTATAGATACTGACATAGCAAACGATTAATCACAGAACCCATACCATAATATAGGTTCTTTATTTATTTTTTAGAATGAAATTAGGAATGATTATGAAATAGAAAATTCTGAATTTTTTTAGAATTATTGTGAATCTATTCCACTCGAATATTGAGTAATCAAACCCTTCAATTCATTGTTTTTGAGATCTTTTAAAAAAAGGATTAATCGGACGAGGATAAAGAGAGAGTCCCATTCTACATGTCAATACTGACAACAATGAAATTTCTAGTAAAAGGAAAATCCGTCGACTTTATAAGTTGTGAGGGTTCAAGTCCCTCTATCCCCAAACCCTCCTTTATTCCCTAACCATAGTATTTATCCTCTTTTCTCTTTTATCAATGGGTTCCAGACAAGATTCATTAGCTTTCTCATTCTACTCTTTCACAAAGGAGTGCAAAGAGAGCTCAATAGATCTTATGCTATTCATTAAATAGATTTCTTTTTTATTAGAGTATCCGCAAAAAATCTCAATTATTAATTCAATTTACAATTTATAAGTATTATTATTAATTCAATTTACAATTTATAAGTATTATTAAGTAAGCCATCCACAATGCATAGGACTATCCCCCCCCCATTTCCAAATTAGGAATGGAATACTTTATTGATTTTTTAGTGTCTTTAATTGACATAGATGCAAATACTCTACTAGGATGATGCACAAGAAAGGGTCAGGATAGCTCAGTTGGTAGAGCAGAGGACTGAAAATCCTCGTGTCACCAGTTCAAATCTGGTTCCTGGCACAGAAAAAAAGGATCTACCAAATAGATATTGATACAAATACCTCGAGATGTATTGGGGTACATATTCATTAATAATCTAGATAGTATACACTAAGTAGATAAATCTCTAAACACTTCTTTTAAAATTTTAAAAAGGGTTAAAATCTCTGGTTCTTTTTTTTATAGTATAGAAGGAGGTGAAATTAGGTGCTCTTTGCTTCGCTTCATTTTTGCATTTCTTATTAATTTTGTATTCCCCTATTCCGAAGAATATTTTTTTTTCTTGATACTTACTTTCCTAGTTGTTCTAAATAATAAATAATATGCGCGGTACAAAGTTCGTGGTAAGAACTTCTTTATTGGAAAATCGAAATGAAGCCCTTTTTTGATGAGTCTATCTGGACCTTTTTGTATAATAGGAAGTAATTTTGTATAATAGGAAGTAATTTGAATATAATAGGTATTTCATTTCGTCTAGGAACAGAATAGCAAAATATTCCGTGACTTGAATAAAATCTAGAGTTGTGTTGTATAAGTAAGCATGAATTTTTTATCATTCAATGAGCATCTTGTATTTCATAGAAATTAGGAGTTATATAGTCCTTACGTAAGGGCCAGCCTATCCAACTTTCAGGCATTAAGATACGTTTAAGGCGCGGATGATTATCATAAGAAATTCCCACCATATCATAAGATTCGCGTTCTTGAAAATCGGCACTTCTCCAAACCCAGAAGACAGACGGAATTCTAGGATTATCCTTTTGGGTAAAGACTTTTATGCATACTTCTTCTGGGTTATCTATACCATACTGTATTCTCGTAAGATGATACACGCTAGCTAAAGATCCACCGGGTGCTACGTCATAAGCACATTGGGAACGTAAATAATTGTAACCATATACATATAAAATGACAGCAATGGAATCCCAATCCCCTGCTTTTATTTGTAAAGTCTCTATTCCTCGGTGATCGAAGCCCAAAGATCTATGAACCACCTCATGTTTGACTAGCCAATTAGATAACCACCCCTGCTGCATTGTCTTGATCTCTCCCCCCCCCTTTGTATAAATATTTCACATTTCAAATGTAAGTTTGAAAGATTGCACTGCTCTTTCTTTTTCTGCACAAAAGAACCCCTCTTAATTCACTAATTTGGAGGAAGATACTGGACTTTTGGATTTGAAAATAGTTTCAGAAGATATATCTAAAGTAGATGGTGATTGATAGAGCAATTCTTGTTCGTAAGTTCCGGTATGAGTACTGCGCCGAACATAAAGTTTGTGACTGGTAGTAAAACATCGATTTTTCTTTTGACTTTGACATAGAGTTCGATCCTCAACAATTTCTCGCGATATCTTCTTACGAAGTTTTGTTAGGGCGTCTATAACAGCCTCTGGTTTAGGTGGGCAACCCGGCAAGTAGACATCCACAGGAATTAACTTATCAACTCCTCGAACAGTACTATAGGAATCCGTACTGAACATTCCCCCTGTAATAGTACAGGCTCCCATAGCAATGACGTATTTTGGTTCAGGCATTTGCTCATATAATCGCACTAAAGAGGGAGCCATTTTCATTGTTACCGTACCGGCTGTTAAAATTAGGTCCGCTTGCCTAGGACTTGATCTTGGTACCAATCCATAACGATCAAAGTCGAATCGTGAACCTATTAATGCAGCAAATTCAATGAAACAACAACTGGTACCATATAGAAGGGGCCATAAACTGGAGAGTCTTGACCAATTCGAAAGATCATTTGGTGTAGTTGAAATAACGGAATTGGAACTTGTTTGGTCAAGTAGCGGAAACTCAATCAAACTCATGACTGTCTCAATGGAATCTTTTCCTTCTTTTTTTTTTTTGTCTGAATATTCAGTTAAGACCATTCCAAGGCTCCTTTTCGCCATGCATAAACTAAACCAACAACTAGGATAAGCACGAAAATGAAAGCTTCAATAAAAACGGATACACCCAATACGTCAAAACTCATTGCCCAAGGGTAGAGAAAGACCGTTTCCACATCAAAAACAACAAAAACTAGCGCAAACATGTAATAGCGTATTCGGAATTGTAACCAAGCGCCCCCCATAGGTTCTATACCCGATTCATAACTAGAAAGCTTCTCTGGTCCTTCATTAATAGGGGCTAAAAGCCCTGAAATCCAAAATACCAAAATAGGAATAAGGCTTGCTATTATTAGAAATGTCCAAAAAATATCATATTCGTGAAGCAGGAACATAAATGTACTCCCATTAATGTGGATGGAATAGGCAGAACTGAAATTAGTCAATTCAGTTGGCATTGTCAATTTATCCAGAACTTCTCTCTTTTCCTCGGTGAAACAAGAATCTCTTTTGCTCAAACCAAAGAGCATTTACTTTCGCTTTTGTTTCTTTTGTGCCATGTCTTCCTTAAGGATTCATCCAATGGAATCCCCACCCTCTTTCTTTTGGATTTCCATTCTATTTAGATATGGTATAGACCTAATTCTTATACAAAGAAAACTCTTTTGATTCACTTTGTCTCGTTTTCTCTAGAATCTCTAGAAAAAATAATTGCTCTATCCTTTATTTAAGGATAGTCAGAGACTTTTATTAAATAAAAAAGAAAATACTTACTACTAATTAGATTAGAACCTAATTAAAATAGGATTACTAATGTATGCAGCCTAATGAGGAATAATACTAAAAAAAAAAGAACTCTATTTCAGAATTATGAAACAGAATATCCTGTTTTATTATTTACTCTTTCTTTTTTTTTTCTTTCGATTTTTTCTATTTAAAGCAGATCTATTTAGATAATGTATATTTTTACATAATGTATATTATAGTAATATACTTCAAACAAAATAGGAATTCGCAAAATGGAGAAAATCGTTGCAGTCATTATAGGAAAGTCTAGGGCATATCCTATTTTATTTGAAGAAGGATGGGATTCAAATCAGATAAGGGATCTTTCCTTCTATTGATTTGATCGAAATTCTTTTTTCCTTTCCTGTCTCTATGATTTTTGATAAATCAGCCTACGGTAATGCTTTTATCTCTATTCTAGGGCGCAGGCGACCGTCGAGTCTATAAACAAGTACTAATAAGAAAAAGAAAACTATACTAAATAAGGAAAAGAAAACTATACTAAAGAAAACATAGGATATACATCCTAAAATCTAAAAAAAAGACATATATATTAGTAGGGCTATACGGATTCGAACCGTAGACCTTCTCGGTAAAACAGATCAAACGAATTATTATCAAAATGATTCGAACTGTTTCAAAGACCCAACATGCATTTTTCTGCATTGGGCTCTTTCATCAACTGATGTAAAGATCAGTTAATCCACCATAGTTTTTCTTTACGGAAAGATAATAAGATGGCTCCCTGTGCTCTGATTGATTTATTTTTATTATGATCTATCTAGGAGCAATACCAAAGTGTTTCAAAGGAGGATTACCTTGACTTAGGTCTGCCTCCGGCCTAAATTAAATCAACCTAAGTGAAATGGAGTCTCTATCGTTCCGCTGCAAGAGTTGACTATGAGACTTCATACACCTTAAAGTTCATAGAACGAAAAGAAGTTTTTTGGAGGCCCTTATCCTCATTATGCCTAGCATTGAGTGGGCTGGATATTTACCTTATCAACTAGCAAATCAATAGAGGTTCTATTTGATTAGGCACCAGAATTGGCACCCGAATCGGACTGAACCGACTGTTTGTCAGGCTACTGTTCTCCTATTCTCTCGAATCCATGAAGTAAGACATTGATTTTACAATAAGGTCAATTATGTTCATTGCATAATAAATTCCCTTGAAAAGCATTGGCGCACGTGTAAGCGAGTTGCTCTACCGAACTGAGCTATAGCCCTTGTCAGAGATATCTTAACATATAGATAATTTCTTGTCAAGATGAATATTCTGTAATGCCAAAGGATATCCCTTTGATCTATTTACTATATACCCTACCAATAATGATACCATACCAATAATGGAGCGGTATTGCTTATAAAAAGGATTCGATCTATAATCGATCGAAGTAATGCGGCTTCTTTTGTGATGATAAATTGCCTACTTAACTCAGTGGTTAGAGTACTGCTTTCATACGGCGGGAGTCATTGGTTCAAATCCAATAGTAGGTAGGTAGGTAGAAAAATTACTAGATAGCATTGGACTTACTTCGCTTCGCTATCTAATAACTTTTTCTACCCGGCTTTCCCTTTTCTTTGTATCAACGAAACCTTTGGATTGTCTTCAATTGGATGGGGGAATCCAATTGATAGCCTCGACTCGTATCCTAGCCCGTTTGAGAGCTAGCTTTGCTTCAACCAATTCTTTCGTACCCTCAGCTTTACTCAAGTTAGCTTCAGCTATTTCAAGTGCCTGTTGAGCTTCTTCTGGATCAATGTCACTACCCAGTTCTCCATCATTTCCTAAAATGATGATCTCATTATTAACTATTCTCGCAAAACCACTCCACAGAACCGCCGTTAACCATTGGTCGTTGAGAAGGCGTATTCTCAAAGGACCCATATCTACCGCTGTGTTAATAGGGGCGTGGTTTGGTAATACACCAATTTGGCCGCTATTAGTAGATAAAATGATTTCTTTCACTTCACAATCCAAAATAATTCGTTTAGGAGTCAGTACATAAAGATTTAATTTCATTTCTTCAATTTGTTCTCCTCTTCTAAGTTTATAGCTTTCGTGCTAGCTTCATCGATGTTCCCCACCAAATAAAAAGCCTGTTCGGGTAGGCCATCTAATTCTCCGGAAAGGATTAGTTGAAACCCCCTAATTGTTTCTGCAAGACTAACATACTTTCCTGGAGAACCGGTAAAAACTTCTGCAACAAAGAACGGTTGTGATAAGAACCGCTCGATTTTTCGTGCTCTTGCTACAGTTAAACGATCCTCCTCCGATAATTCATCCAACCCAAGAATTGCAATAATGTCCTGAAGTTCCTTGTAACGCTGTAAAGTTTCTTTAACTCTTTGCGCAGTTTCATAATGGTCCTTGCCGACGATCCGAGGCTGTAACATAGTTGAGGTTGAATCTAAAGGATCTACTGCGGGATAAATACCCTTGGAAGCTAATCCTCTGGAAAGTACGGTAGTAGCGTCCAAATGCGCAAATGTTGTGGCAGGAGCAGGGTCGGTCAAATCGTCCGCAGGTACATAAACAGCTTGAATCGAAGTTATCGATCCCTTGTTGGTAGAAGTAATTCTTTCTTGTAAAGAACCCATTTCTGTACTAAGGGTAGGTTGATAACCCACTGCAGAGGGCATTCTCCCTAATAAGGCGGATACCTCCGATCCTGCTTGAACAAAACGAAAGATATTATCGATGAATAAAAGCACGTCTTGCTTATTAACATCTCGGAAATATTCTGCCATAGTTAGGGCAGTTAAACCAACTCTCATACGAGCTCCGGGCGGTTCATTCATTTGTCCATAGACTAGAGCTACCTTTGATTCCTCGATATTTTTTTCATTAATTACTCCAGATTCCTTCATTTCCATATAAAGATCATTTCCTTCACGAGTCCGTTCCCCTACTCCGCCAAATACGGATACTCCTCCATGGGCTTTAGCAATGTTATTGATTAATTCCATGATGAGTACTGTTTTACCTACTCCAGCCCCCCCAAATAGTCCAATTTTTCCTCCACGCCGATAAGGAGCTAAAAGATCGACCACCTTAATACCTGTTTCAAAGATAGATAATTTCGTATCTAACTCAATAAAGGCAGGCGCGGATCTATGAATAGGGAATGTTGCACTAGTATCTACAGGACCCAAATTGTCAATAGGTTCCCCAAGAACGTTAAAAATTCGTCCGAGAGTAGCTCCACCGACCGGAACACTAAGAGGAGCTCCTGTGTCAATCACTTCCATTCCTCTCATCAACCCATCTGTAGCACTCATAGCTACAGCTCTAACTCGATTATTTCCTAATAATTGTTGTACCTCACAAGTCACATTAATTTGCTTCTCGGCAGTGTCCCGACTCTTGACTATCAAAGCGTTATAAATATAAGGCAACTTGCCCGGGGGAAAAGTGATATCCAGCACGGGTCCAATAATTTGATCAATACGCCCTGCATTTTTTTCTTCAATTGTGGAAACCCCGGGACGCGCAGTAGTAGAATTGGTTCTCATAATTATCACATAATTCTAAAAAAAGGAATTTGTCGAAATTTTGCTTTTTTTCTTGTTGAATAATGCCAAATCAAATAAAAAAAAATATCCAAAAATCAAAAAGTGAAAAGGAAATGAATTAGTTAATTCAATAAAAAAGAAAAGGGGACTAGCACTTGATTTCGTTGCCTAAGCGAATCCCATTCACTCGTTTACTCATGGAATGAGTCCGGTGGAAAGTTCAATCAATCTTTTTTTTTTTGATAGACATTTTTCCTTTTGGCAAGGATCTTTGCCTCCTCTACTTTCCTGTCTAGGACTTCGATATACAAAATATAATATATACTACTGTGAAGCATAGATTGCTGTCAACAGAGAATTTTCTTAGTATTTAGGTATTTAGATTCAAAATAAGAAAGGGGCCTATTAAGATAAGAACTTATAAAATTGTAAAATAAGGATTAAGGGATTAGTTTGGGTTGCGCTATATCTATCAAAGAGTATACAATAATGATGGATTTGGTGAATCAAATCTATGGTTTAATAATGAACCATGTTAACTTACCATAACAACAACTCAATTCCTCTCAAATTCCTATAGTAGAATTCCTATAGGATAGAACGTACACAGGGTGTACGCATTATATATGAATATGAATGAAACATATTCATTAACTTAAGCATACTCCCTTTTTTATTTAATGAGTTGATATTAATTGAATATTTATTTTTTTAAGATTTTTGCAAAGGTTTCATTTACGCTTAGTCCATATCGAGTAGACCCTGTCGTTGTGAGAATTTTTAATTAATGAGTTGTAGGGAGGGACTTATGTCACCACAAACAGAAACTAAAGCAGGTGTTGGATTTCAAGCTGGTGTTAAAGATTATAAATTGACTTACTACACCCCGGAATACGAAACCAAGGATACTGATATCTTGGCAGCATTCCGAGTAACTCCTCAGCCCGGGGTTCCGGCTGAAGAAGCAGGGGCTGCAGTAGCTGCGGAATCTTCTACTGGTACATGGACAACTGTTTGGACTGATGGACTTACCAGTCTTGATCGTTACAAAGGACGATGCTATCACATCGAACCCGTTCCTGGGGAAGACAGTCAATATATCTGTTATATAGCTTATCCATTAGATCTATTTGAAGAGGGTTCTGTTACTAACATGTTTACTTCCATTGTGGGTAACGTATTTGGTTTCAAAGCCCTACGTGCTCTACGTTTGGAGGATCTACGAATTCCTCCTGCTTATTCAAAAACTTTCCAAGGTCCGCCTCATGGTATCCAAGTTGAAAGGGATAAGTTGAACAAGTATGGTCGTCCTTTATTGGGATGTACTATTAAACCAAAATTGGGATTATCCGCAAAAAATTACGGTAGAGCGTGTTATGAGTGTCTACGCGGTGGACTTGATTTTACCAAAGATGATGAAAACGTAAACTCACAACCATTTATGCGCTGGAGAGACCGTTTTGTCTTTGTTGCCGAAGCTATTTATAAATCACAAGCCGAAACGGGCGAAATCAAGGGGCATTACTTGAATGCGACTGCAGGTACATGCGAAGAAATGATTAAGAGAGCTGTATTTGCGAGGGAATTAGGGGTTCCTATTATAATGCATGACTACATAACTGGAGGATTCACCGCAAATACTAGTTTGGCTCATTATTGCCGCGACAACGGCCTACTTCTTCACATTCACCGAGCAATGCATGCAGTTATTGATAGACAGAAAAATCATGGTATGCATTTCCGTGTATTAGCTAAAGCATTGCGTATGTCTGGGGGAGATCATATCCACTCCGGTACAGTAGTAGGTAAGTTAGAAGGGGAACGTGAAATGACTTTAGGTTTTGTTGATTTATTGCGCGATGATTATATTGAAAAAGATCGTTCTCGCGGTATCTTTTTCACGCAGGACTGGGTATCCATGCCAGGTGTTATACCGGTAGCTTCAGGGGGTATTCATGTTTGGCATATGCCAGCTCTGACCGAAATCTTTGGAGACGATTCCGTATTACAATTTGGTGGAGGAACTTTAGGACATCCTTGGGGGAATGCACCAGGTGCAGCAGCTAATCGGGTGGCTTTAGAAGCCTGTGTACAAGCTCGTAACGAAGGGCGCGATCTTGCTCGTGAAGGTAATGAAATTATCCGAGCAGCTTGCAAATGGAGTCCTGAACTAGCCGCAGCTTGTGAAGTATGGAAAGCGATCACATTCGACTTCAAGCCGGTAGATACCATCGATTAAGTAGATAAAACTAGATATAAAGAAGGTCTAAATAAAAAAGAAGCGAAATAGAAAGAGAAAAAATGAGTTACGAAATACAGTAATTCTTCTTTATTCTTCGAATTGATTGCAATTAAATTTGGCTCGATCTTTTAAAAGATCGAGCCAAATTTAAATATATCTTGATACGATCATGAGACTTGACAAATCGAGATTCTTCTATTCTATATATCTAGAATACAGAAAGGTATAATACAATAAACAAATACAAATCAAAATAGAGTATTATCATACGATAATGGAACCAAATACGCAGTATTTGCAGAAAAGAGTCTTCATTTATTGGGAAAGAATCAATATACTTCTAATAATGTCGAATTGGGACCCACTAAGACAGAAATAAAGCATTGGGTCGAGCTCTTCTTTGGTGTTAAGGTAGTAGCTGTGAATAGCCATCGACTACCCGGAAAGGGTAGAAGAATGGGACCTATTCTGGGACATACAATGCATTACAGACGTATGATCATTACCCTTCAACCGGATATTCTATTCCACTTCTACTTTTAAAATTTATAAATTTTAAAATTTAAATTAAAGGGTATTCTGAAAGAGGTATTTTTTTTTTTTCATTTTCACAATAGCTTTCTTTTGAATCCAATTTCAAGTTCGATTAGAAAGATAGAAAGGCCATTAAAATGGAAAAAGAAAAATCAAATTATCCATTCCATTCATTTTTTTAGAGATATAAAATACTTTTATAGAATACTTTAGTTAGTATTATTTATCTATAAAAAATATTTTTTTTGCAAACTCCAAAATACAATAGTCAATATTCCTTATAATAGATATACTTAATTATATCATAAGAATCTTAAGATATATTTTGAATAGATAGAAATAGTAAATTGGAATTGAGACACCTATTCTATGACAGATTTAAACTTACCCTCTATTTTCGTGCCTTTAGTAGGCTTAGTATTTCCGGCAATTGCAATGGCTTCTTTATTTCTTTATGTGCAGAAAAATAAGATTGTCTAGAACCGACGGGGCCCAATTTGCTTAATGTATTTCCAGGATCATAATAAAAATATTTTTTAGTGTAAGTAATATATTAATATGATAGGGTATGTAGCTCTTTCTACACACAAATGAAAAAATGCAGATATAGGCTACGAGCATAAATGCATACATATGCGTAGCCGAGTATAGCGAGTTTTTTTAAGTGGATCAAGGAATTTTTTTGAATAGAAAGTCAATGTATCTAACCAATTATTTAACAGGAGTACTAGCTGCTGAAGGCGATTTCAGAATCAAAAAAAGTAAAGTCAAAATCATTTAGCTTATTCTCTCAATTTCAATTAACCGCTGCTGGATTTAGTATATCTAATATGAATTGGCGATCAGAACACATATGGATAGAACTTCTAAAAGGTTCTCGAAAAAGAGGTAATTTTTTCTGGGCCTGTATTCTTTTTCTAGGTTCATTAGGATTCTTAGTGGCTGGGGCTTCCAGTTATCTTGGTAAGAATATGATATCCGTACTTCCATCTCAACAAATTCTTTTTTTTCCACAGGGGGTCGTGATGTCTTTCTACGGAATCGCGGGCCTATTCATTAGCTCCTATTTGTGGTGCACTATTTTGTGGAATGTAGGCAGTGGTTATGACCGATTTGATAGAAAAGAGGGAATAGTGTCCATTTTTCGTTGGGGATTCCCTGGAATAAAACGCCGCATCTTCCTTCGATTCCTTGTGCGGGATATCCAATCAATTCGAATTCAGGTTAAAGAGGGTCTTTATCCTCGTCGTATCCTTTATATGGAAATACGTGGCCAGGGGGTCATTCCCTTGACTCGTACTGATGAGAAGTTTTTTACTCCACGAGAAATTGAACAAAAAGCTGCCGAATTGGCCTATTTCTTGCGTGTACCAATTGAAGTATTTTGAGTACCAATTGCAATTTTTTAATTAAAATGAAATTGTAAGGGTATTTTCGAGTATTTATCTAAAGGAAGGAACAACCAAGGATAAGAGAAAATTGCTTCTAATTTGTTTTGTCCAAGTGAGATATATGGCCTAATATTCTTCCCTTTTCATATGAAAGAAAGGGCTTTTTTTTATTCTATTTCTCTATTCCACTCCATTTAGATCTAAGAAAGAACCCAATACAATGAAATTCCCCTAGTATACAAAAAGAGAAATAGATACAAACACAAGGTCTCAAACCTTGTTATAGAATTTTTGCTTCAAAAAAAAAAAGAAATATTATATAGAGTCAGCGAATGAAGCGGATTCATTAACAACTCAATTTACAGTACAGATCAAAAATGAAAAAAAAGAAAGCATTGCCTTCTTTCCTATATCTTGTATTTATCGTACTTTTGCCCTGGGGAGTCTCTTTCTCTTTTAACAAATGTCTGGAACTTTGGATTAAGAATTGGTGGAATACCAGGCAACCTGAAACTCTCTTAACGGATATTCAAGAGAAAAGGATTCTAGAAGGATTCATAGAATTAGAAGAGCTTTTTCTCTTGGACGAGATGATAAAAGAGAAACCGAAGACACATGTACAAAAACCTCCTATAGGAATACACAAGGAAATAATACAATTGGCCAAAATAGATAATGAGGACCATCTCCATATCATTTTGCATTTCTCAACAAATATAATCTGTTTGGCTATTCTAAGTGGTTCTTTTTTTCTGGGTAAAGAGGAACTTGTCATTTTGAATTCTTGGGTTCAGGAATTCTTCTATAACTTAAATGACTCAATAAAAGCTTTTTTTATTCTTTTAGTTACGGATTTTTTTGTTGGATTTCACTCCACCCGCGGTTGGGAACTACTAATTCGTTGGGTCTACAACGATCTTGGATGGGCTCCTAACGAGCTAATTTTCACTATTTTTGTTTGTAGTTTTCCTGTGATTCTAGACACGTGTTTGAAATTTTGGGTGTTTTTTTGTTTAAACCGTCTATCTCCTTCGCTTGTAGTCATTTATCATTCAATTAGTGAAGCATAATTGGCTTTTCTAATTATTAATAAAATTAGCATTTTTCTTCCTTTAGAAAGAAAGCCTTTTTTCTTTTTAGCAAAATTCTTTCTATTTCTAACTGCTCAAGGTATTCATCATTCCAGTACAACTGTTGCAGTAGAATGACAACAGACTTGTGTATAGGGAACTAGATTAACTTAGCTACCTATCTAATTTATTGTAGAAATTCCGGGATCCACGATTGGACATGGAAAATAGAAATACTTTTTCTTGGTTAAAGGAACAGATGATTCGATCGATTTCTGTATCGATCATGATATACGTAATAACTCGGACATCTATTTCAAATGCATATCCCATTTTTGCGCAGCAGGGTTATGAAAACCCGCGGGAAGCAACTGGACGAATTGTATGTGCCAACTGCCATTTAGCTAATAAGCCCGTGGATATTGAAGTTCCCCAAGCTGTGCTTCCCGATACTGTATTTGAAGCAGTTCTTCGAATCCCTTATGATATGCAGCTGAAACAAGTTCTTGCTAATGGGAAAAAGGGAGGGTTGAATGTGGGTGCTGTTCTTATTTTGCCTGAGGGATTCGAATTAGCGCCACCCGACCGTATTTCTCCTGAGTTGAAAGAAAAGATAGGAAATCTCTCTTTTCAGAGTTATCGTCCCAATAAAAAAAATATTCTTGTGATAGGCCCTGTTCCCGGTAAGAAATATAGTGAAATTGTCTTTCCCAT